AAATAAACAAATTCTATTCACATACAACCATGAATAATTTAATTACTTCGAAAGAAAATTCCACGAAAATAGTTTGGATAAATAAGCTTCATGGGCTATTTTCTATTTCTAATAATTACCAAGAATTTGAACATGAAAAAAATCCACTTAATGAAAAATCACCATGGAATTATATTATTAATTCGTTAACGTCAATTGATCAATTATCTTTTGAGTACATACCCAATTCTCATTTGAAAAAATCTTCTTTATTGGAAGAAGAAATAAAAATAAATTCAGAAAATAAAGCAAAATCTTTGAAATCCGTATTCGATATAATTACAACCAATGGAGAAGAAATCATTGAAGAAGGAGAAGAAATCCTTAAAGAAAAAATCATTCAAAAAATTCCTCAACGGTTATACAAACTAACTGAAGAGTTAGAAGCACTAGCACAGGATGAAGATGAAGAAGATGAACATGAGCAACTAATGAAACAAGATCAGGAAATTCGTACAAGAAAAGCCAGACGAGTGGTGATTTATACTGACTACAGCGTGAATCCCGAGACTAACGATGATGAAATAAACGAGTTGGCTTTGATACGTTACTCACAACAACCTGATTTTCGTCGAGGTCTAATCAAAGGATCCTTACGCGCTCAAAGACGTAAAACAGTTATTTGGAACACATTCCAAGCATATGTAAATTCTCCGCTTTTTTTTGATCGAGTAGAAAACATATTTTTTTTTTCTCTTTTAAACAAGATCGATCAAAATATTAAGTCTATTTTTAGGAATTTTGCGAAGAAAAAACCAAAAACGGAATTCAAAATTGACGATTTTGAGAAAGAAAAGATGAAGAAAACTCTGAAGGCTCTCGATGAAAACGAGAAGAAGAGAGAAGAAGAAAATGAACGAATGGCAATAGCAGAAATTTGGGATAGCGTTATATTTGCTCAAGCAATAAGAAGTTTGATACTCCTGATCCACGCTTTTCTTAGAAAAAACATTATATTGCCTTCATTGATAATAGCTAAAAATGTTGGACGTATGTTATTATTCCAATACCCCGAGTGGTATGAGGATTTTAAGGACTGGAAGAGTGAAATGCATGTTAAATGTACGTATAATGGTATTCCACTATCAGAAACAGAATTTCCTCAAGATTGGTTAACAGATGGTCTTCAGGTAAAAATTCTATTTCCTTTCCGTTTAAAACCTTGGCGAAGATCTAAACTACGATCTCATCATGGAGATCCAATGAAAAAAAAAGTAAAACAAGAAAATTCTAGTTTTTTAACAGTTTGGGGAACGGAAACAGAACTTCCTTTTGGTCCTGCCCGAACCCTACCTTCTTTTTTTGAACCCATATATAAAGAACTAAAAAAAAATATTCGAAAAGTGAAAAAGAATTATTTTCTACCTCTAAAAGTAAAAGTTTCAAAACCATGGGTTATAAAAATTTTTCCAGTTCTAAAACGAATAATGAATAAACTTGAAAAAGTAAACCCAATTTATTTATTTGAATTCAAGAAGGTGAAAGTATATGAACCAAATGAAAATGCAAAAGATTCAAAAGATAATAATAAGATTATTCCTGAATCGACCATGCAAATTCAATCTATGAATTGGACAAATTTTTTATTCATAGAAAATGAAATGAAAGATCTTGCTGATAAGACAATCATAATCAGGAATCAAATAGAAGAAATCGCAAAAGAAAAGAAAAAAAAAGTTCCAGCCTATGATGATAAAAGACCAGAATTAAAGAAAGATATTTGGCGGATATTCAAAAGAATAAATACTCGATTAATATGCAAATCACATTATTTTATGAAATCTTTCATTGAAAAAATATACATGGATATCCTGCTATGTATGGTTAGCATTTCGAAGGTCAATGCACAACTTTCAACAAAAAAAATGATCAATGAATCCATTTACAACGATGAAAGAAATCAAGAAGGAATTGATGAAACAGATCAACATACAATGAACTTTATTTCGACTATAGAAAAAGAAAAGGACTTTTCTAATCCTAGTAATAATTCAAATACTTATTACGATTTATCTTCCTTGTCCCAAGCATATGTATTTTACAAAATATCACAAACCCAATTACTTAACAACCATCACTTTAGATCTGTACTTCGCGGTACCCATCCTTTTATTAAGGACAAGATAAAGTATTATTCTATAACCCGAGGAATATTTAACTCCAAATCAAGGTATAAGTATAAGAAAATAAAGAAGCCTGGAATGAATGAATGGAAAAACTGGTTAAAGGGTAATTATGCATACAATTTATCTCAGAGCAAATGGTCTCGATTAGTATTAGTAGCGAAAAAATGGCGAAAAAAAATAAATAAAAATTGTACGATTCACAATAAAGAATCAATGAAATTTTCTTCATATAAAAAAGAAAAAGACCGATCAATTCATTACAAAAAAGAAAATTTCTATACAGTGTATTTATGGCCGAATCAAAAAGAAAAATTAAAAAAGCAATATGTATATGATCTATTATTACATAAATATATTTAAATATTATATTAATATTATTTTATATTAATATTATTAAATATTAAATTTATTATTATTAAAATTTTATTATTATTAAAATTAAATTAAAAATTAAAATAAATTATAAAAGAATAAAAAAATGAATAAAAATATTGATGCATAAAATAAATACAAAAATAGATAAGAAGAAATTCGTCCACCTCCCATAGATTTGACTCCTTCCCCTATAAATAAACTTGCAACAACAACCCCATTGATAATTCCATCAATTATATTTCTATCAAAAAACTGAGTTAGTTTGGTTAATCCCCTTATACCCGAGGTAAAAACTCTAGTATAAAAAATATCTATATAACCACAATTGTAGGACCAATTATATATTCTATTTTTTATTTTGTCCAAGAAAATTCTTTTAGGACCTTCTTTTATAAATGAATTAATGAATTCCAAATTCTGGAACAATGAATAAACAGACCCATATAAAACATATGCTATTAATAGTCCAAAAATAGCTATACTTACTGAAAAAATTGCATTTGTAAAAAATTCATACCAATCCACGGAATAACTCGCATTGGGATGTAAAAGATTTGTCGATGGAGTTAACCATTTTGATAATATATCAAAATATATTATTCCATAATCAAAATGAATTCCTATTGTTCCAACAAACAAAGTAAATAGTACCAAAACAAACAGAGGAAATAGCATAGTATTGTCCGATTCGTGAGGATACATAGAAGTATAAGTGTACTTTTTTTCTAAAGAATATGGTCTTCTTTTTTTTAGATTACTAGATATTTTATATCTATCCTTTGAAAAAAAGAAGACCATATTTTCTATTTTTGATAAAAGAAAATTTCTATCAACTTTTTTTGGAACTTCTTTTCCCCATAGAGATATTGAATGGAACGAGCTATTATTGGTGCTACTGTAATTTTTACAATTTATGCGCAAATGCCCATCAAAAGTAAGTAAATACACGCGAAACATATAAAATGCAGTTAATCCTGCTGTAAAACAAGCTATTATTGCAAAAATTGGTGAATACAACCAACTCTCATTAAGAATTTCATCTTTGGACCAAAAACAAGCAAGAGGTGGAATACCACAAATAGAAAGTGTACCTAATAAAAAAGTAGTTCTTGTAATTGGAACATATCTTTTTAAACCGCCCATCAGAATCATATTCTGACTTTTATCTGGTGAATATCCAACAACAGGTTCCATTGAATGGATAATGGCTCCGGATCCCAAAAATAATAAAGCTTTAGAATAGGCGTGAGTAAACAAATGGAATAAAGCAGCTCGATAAGAACCTAGACCTAGAGCTAACATAATATAACCCAATTGAGACATTGTAGAATAGGCTAAACTTCTTTTTATATCTGTTTGAGCAAGAGCCAAGGTAGCTCCTAATAGTACTGTTATTACACCTATTACAGAAATAATATTCATTATGTAAGGTATGGATATGAAAAGAGGAAGAAGTCGAGCTACAAGAAAAATTCCCGCTGCTACCATGGTAGCAGCGTGTATAAGAGCCGAGATAGGAGTAGGTCCTTCCATTGCATCAGGTAACCATACATGAAGGGGGAATTGCGCGGATTTAGCAACTGCACCGAGAAATAATAAAAAGGCACACAAAGTAGCAAATGAAGAACTGACCCCATTATTGTGTATCAAGTTGTTAGTTATTTCGAACAAATCCCGAAATTCAAAACTACCAGTTATCCAATAAAAACCTAAGATTCCTAATAATAAACCAAAATCCCCTACACGATTAGTTACAAAAGCTTTTTGACAAGCACTTGCTGCAGTCGGTCGTGTGAACCAAAATCCTATTAATAAATAAGAACACATTCCCACTAGTTCCCAAAAAACATAAATTTTTATCAAATTTGAACTGGTAACTAATCCCAACATAGAAGCATTGAAAAAACTCATATAAGCAAAAAATCTTAAATATCCTTGATCATGGGACATATAATTATCACTATAAATAAGAACCATGATTCCAACAGTAGTAATTAGTATTGACATAATCGAACTAAGTGGATCGATTAAATATCCGAACTCTAAGGAAAAATCATTATTGATGGTCCAAGACCATAGATATTGATAGATGGAACTTCCATTTATTTCTTGAATAGATAAATTGGCTGAAAATACCATAGCTATACTTAAGAAAAAAATACTAGGAAAAGCCCATATACGACGAATATTTTTTGTTGCTGTCGGAATAAGTAGAAGCCCGAATCCTATTGACATAGTAACTGGAAGTGGAAGAAAAGTTATTATCCATGCATATTGATATGTATGTTCCATAAAAAAAAATGAAATTTTTAATCATTCTACTAAAACTGGAATAATACAATATTCCATCCTGGTAATTTATAGGCATATTATATAATATAGTATATTAAGGAAAAATGGTTATACCAAAAGGAATACTTAATTCGAATATAGATAGTACGATCCATACTTTAAAAAAAATAAATAAGGTTATTGTTATCAGGTAATCAAATATCTTAGTTAACAGATTAACTACTAATTGTAATTTCAATTATGGGTATGGCACTCTTACCTTAATCCATTAAATTAATAAAAAACAATTTCCTTCCTTTCTTGTACTTGTATTTTTTTCTTAGCTATACTATATATGTCATAGGGTATGTATACATATGCGTAATTACTATGATCCATATATATATATTATATATATATCATATATATGAGCATATATATAATTATTTATATTTTAATATTTTATTTTATGATTAAATTTTTTATATTTAAAATATATTAATTATTAATGTGTATGTTTCAATTTTTTAATTTAAATTTTATTATATGTTTATGTTTTCATAGGTTTTTTTTATATGTTTGAAAAATTAAATGTTTTTTTACTATTTTACTACGGAATAAATATGGATAACGACTAAAAGGAACAATTCATTTTGAACAATACATGTCTTTCACATACAATGATAAAAATAAGTAACCTTTTTTTTGAATGGCAGTCCCCAAAAAACGTACTTCTATGTCAAAAAAACGTATTCGTAAAAATATTTGGAAGAAAAAAGGAAATTTAGCTGCAGTAAAGGCTTTTTCTTTAGCGAAATCGGTTTCTACCGGACGTTCAAAAAGTTTTTTTGTACAACAAAAAAATAATAAAGTCGTGGAATAATCGGAATTGACATACCCCGAAAAACGTCAAGTATTTTAATTTAAAATAAATCAAGTATTTTAAAATAAATGATTAACATTAATTAGTGTATTGAATTCCTCAATATCAAACAGGATCGGTTGGAACTAGTTGCTGTGGTATATAAATATCGTATGTGGATATGATATGTAGAATAAGGATATGTATATTGGGTTTGGGGTTTTTTTGTATCTACTTTTCACAATAGAAATTTTTTTCTATTGTGAAAAGTAGAGTATGATTGTAATAGAAATGCAAATTTTGTTGTTTTATTTGTTATTATGGTTAACTAAAAACCTAATTAATTTGGTAAATCTTACCATTGTAAATCTTACCATTATTATTATAATTAATTTGGTAAATCTTACCATTGTAAATCTTACCATTATTATTATTATATATATATTAATTAAATATATTATAAATATATTTAAATTTAATATAATAATGAAAGATATTAATACTTTACTTTGATAATAATTTGATAATAATAAAATAGTATCTAAATCGTTAGACAATGATAAATTCTTATGATTTAGTAATCAAATTGTTATACATAGAAAATCCTAGTTATTTCATTTTCTTCATTAAATAATACATTTACATTTTTTTTTTCGTTTTGTTTGAATCCATAAAATAACATTGCATTGGATAAATAAAAACGAATCCAAAAAAAAGAAAAGGAACAATTCCCGATTCTATAGCTCAGTCTAAAACTATGAAGTTTTAACTGCTTTTTTGAAAACTTAGTTTTTAGTATACCAAAGTTCATTATTAAAACCGAACTTACAACAATACGATACTAACTAAAGATTATTTTATTGTTTATTTAATAAAGATTCAAATTATCATATAAATTTCAATGAATAAAGAATCATCGATTCTAATGTTTTGTTTTATAAACTATATTGAATCCTTGAATCTCGACGATTCAACATAAATTTACTATTATTATTTCAAGTAAGCCGCCATGGTGAAATTGGTAGACACGCTGCTCTTAGGAAGCAGTGCTAGAGCATCTCGGTTCGAGTCCGAGTGGCGGCATCCTATCCTATCAAAAAAATCTTCTAAAATAGACACAATGGATCCTATACAATGGCTCCTATAATGTATTCAATTCTCGATTTCAATTCTCTTATGGGACTCCTTTTTATGATATTTACAATTTTAGAACATATATTGACTCATATCTCTTTTTCGATAATTTCAATTGTTATTACGATTTATTTGATGACCTTTTTTGTCCACGAAAGCGTAGGATTGCCTGATTCATCAGAAAAAGGAATGATAGCTACTTTTTTCTCTATAACGGGATTATTGGTTTCTCGTTGGATTTCTTCGGGACATTTTCCCTTAAGTAATTTATACGAGTCATTAATTTTCCTTTCGTGTAGTTTATCCATTATTCATACCATTTACAAGATGGGGAATCATAAAAATTATTTAAACACAATAACTGCATCAAGTACCATTTTCACACAAGGCTTTGCCACGTCGGGTCTTTTAACTGAAATGCACCAATCCGTAATATTAGTACCTGCTCTACAATCTCAGTGGTTAATGATGCACGTAAGTATGATGTTATTAAGCTATGCCGCTCTTTTATGTGGATCATTATTCTCAGTGGCTCTTCTAGTCATTACATTTCGAAAAAACATCAATATTTTTTGTAATGGTAAAGTCAAAAATTTCTTAATTAAGAAATTTATCTTTGGTAAGATTAACTATTGGAATGAAAAAAGAAGTGTTTATAAAAACACTTCTTTTCTTTCATTTCGAAATTATTATAAATATCAATTAACTCGACGTTTGGATTATTTGAGTTATCGTGTCATTAGTTTAGGGTTTACCTTTTTAACCATAGGAATTCTTTGTGGAGCAGTATGGGCTAATGAAGCATGGGGATCGTATTGGAGTTGGGACCCCAAGGAAACTTGGGCATTTATTACTTGGATCATATTCGCAATTTATTTACATACTAGAACTAGTACAAATCAAAGTTTGCAGGGTACAAATTCGGCACTTGTGGCTTCTATGGGATTCCTTATAATTTGGATATGCTATTTTGGAATCAATCTATTAGGGATAGGTCTACATAGTTATGGTTCATTCACATTAACATCTAAAATATTAAATAATTGAATAAACTACATAAAAAAACGAGTACATATAAGAACAAAACATCATCCCATACCCATATTTATATATAAATATATAGTGAAAGTTCTTTCTTTGTGCAAGTTTTTTAGAACCCTTTGAACCATTCCTGGTTCGAAGGGTTCTAAAAAACTCGAAATGTATCTGATTAAAATTTAGATTTTTAATTCATTTAATTCTTTTGTATTGTTCGGCGTTTAAAAGCAGAAAATAAAAAGACAAAAAAATTAGATTTCCGTATTTTTAATGAAAGACTATCGATAAAAATAATTAGATAGTATAGCTTGTACCCTATCAACTGATAACGAGAGAATGAAATCGGGATAAATACCAGTCCCTAGTATGGGTAAAAAGATACAGATTGAAACAAATAGTTCTCGTGGTCCAGAATCCAAAAAATTAGAATTTGTAACATGAAATAACTTGTATCCATAGAACATCTGACGTAACATAGATAATAAATAAATAGGAGTTAATATCATTCCTATTGCCATTACAAAAGTAATTAGTATTTTTGACATTAAAAGAAATCTTTTACTAGTAATTATTCCAAAAAAAACTAATGATTCTGCAACAAAACCACTCATTCCCGGCAATGCAAGAGAAGCCATTGAAAAACTACTGAACATGGTAAAAAGTTTTGGCATTGGGATCGATACCCCCCCCATTTCGTCGAGATAAACAAGACCCATTCTATCACAAGTCGTTCCCGTCAAGAAAAAAAGTGCAGCACCAATAAATCCATGAGAGAGTATTTGTAAAATAGCACCATTGAGCCCGATTCCGGTTATGGAACCAATTCCTATAATTGTAAAACCCATGTGAGATACAGAAGAATAGGCTATTCTCTTTTTCAAATTCCGTTGACCGAGAGAGGTCGAAGCTGCATAGATTATTTGAATAGTTCCTATTATTACCAACCAGGGGGAAAATATGGAATGAGCGTGGGATAATAATTCCATATTGATTCGAATAAGTCCATATGCTCCCATTTTTAATAAGATTCCAGCTAGAAGCATACATGTACTGTAATGTGCTTCTCCATGGGTATCGGGTAACCAAGTATGTAGAGGTATAATCGGCAATTTGACGGCATAAGCAATAAGGAATCCAAAATATAATATTATTTCCAATGCCACAGGATATGATTGATTAGCTAATTTTCCAAAATCTAATGTAGGTTCATTAGAACCATATAAACCCATACCCAGAACCCCTATTAAAAGAAAAACGGAGCCCCCCGCCGTGTACAAAATAAACTTTGTCGCCGAGTAGAGACGGTTCTTTCCTCCCCACATGGATAAAAGTAAATAAACAGGAATTAATTCTAACTCCCACATCATGAAAAAAAGTAAAAGGTCTCGAGAAGAAAATGGTCCTATTTGACCGCTGTACATTGCTAACATGAGAAAATAGAACAATTGTGAATTTTTAGTAACCGGCCAAGCTGCTAAAGTAGCTAAACTAGTGATAAATCCTGTCAGTAAAATGGGTCCTATGGAAAGTCCATCGATTCCCAGTCTCCAGTGAAAATCAAAAATATCTATCCATTTAAAATCTTCTTCCAATTGGATTAATGGATCGTCCAATTGGAAATGATGACAGAAAACGTGGGTCATTAAAAGGAGTTCTAACAAGCAAATACCTATAGCATACCACCTGAACATCTTATTTCCTCTATAAGGAAGAAAAAAAATGCAAGAGCCGACGAATATCGGCAAAACAACAAGTATTGTTAGCCAAGGAAAATTATTCGTGATAAAGACAAGATACGTTTTTGACCACAAAAGCCCGTACTTAATCAAATATATTATTCTATTCTCTATTCTGAATACGAGTTTTTGTCGGTGTCGGTAAAGAGGAATCAAATAAAATAATTAAAGTGTATTTTTTTGTAACGTATCAATAAGATAGTCCCATGCTGCGAGTTGTTTCATACCATAAATAGACACGGACACTCAAAAAATCCGTTGGACAAGCGGATTCACATCTCTTACAACCTACACAATCCTCGGTTCTTGGTGCGGAAGCAATTTGCTTAGCTTTACATCCGTCCCACGGTATCATTTCCAACACATCCGTAGGGCAAGCTCGTACACATTGAGTACACCCTATACATGTATCATAAATTTTTACTGAATGTGACATTGAATCTATAACAGCCCGGGTTTGAACATCAAAAATTTTCAATCTGGTATAGAAGTAGTAGTTATATTGTAGACACCAGACGAAGCAGTGGTTTACTAAAATTGGAAGAATCAATATTTTTCTAAATCTGCTTATAAGAAAAAGCCAAGAGACTTTAATTTTCGTTTCAAAAATTATAATCATACGAGTCGGGTGTGTGAATGAAAATGGTCCAACAAAATAAATTGATATTCAAATCAATATATAAATATCTAAAATTAAATTTAGATTATTATAAATTAGTTTAGTATTAATTATACTTTACTAATCGAGTAAAATAGTCAAATTGAAATTCAATAATCAATTTGATATTGAATCAAATTTCATATTTTCATATATATATCATATATATATATATTATAATGTATATATATATATCATATCATATATATATATTATAATGTATATTGTTATTGTATATTCATAATAATATGAATATATAATTCATATATTATAGTTTCTTAGTTATACTATATATTTTACATGTTATATATACAGGTTATATATATTATAATTTATATTATAATTATAATATTATATATTTTATATATTATTATTTATATTATATTTTATTTTTATTTCTATAGATTATTCATCTAATTAATATAGAAATAAAATAACTAATTTTTTAGTATATGATCATGATAATTTTAATTAATTATTCAACAAATTCGATTGGTTGATACGCGTTGATTTTCTGTTTCGATGAATCGACGAAACAATAGCAAGTCCAATAGCAGCTTCTGCAGCTGCAACGGCTATAATAAATATTGAGAAAATGTTCCCTTTTAATTGTCGACTATCAAATATATCAGAAAATGTTACGAGATTAATATTAACCGAATTTAGTATAAGCTCAAGACACATAAGTGCTCTAACCATGTTTCGACTTGTGATCAATCCATAGAGACCAATAGCAAATAAATAGACACTCAAAAAAAGTACATGCTCGAACATCATTGACTAACTCCTTATCAATCTCGATTCATTTCAATATCAACAATTCCAGGGATTCAATTAACTAGAAGTTATAATTACAAAACAAAAGAAAGTAAACAAATTTAACTAAAATTATTAAACCTTTTGATTTTATTATATATTTAATTTTATATTTAAAATTTTTATAACTCTAATTTTTTTTATTCTAACTATATTTATTATTGGCGAGCCATAGTAATTACACCTATCAAGGAAACTAAAAGAATTATTGAAATTAGTTCAAAGGGAAAATAAAAATCTGTCGATAAATGAATCCCAATTTGTTGAACAGTACTTATTAGGTCCTGTTCTATAATCTGGTTTGATCTTGTAGTCCAAATAATTCCATACCATGATGTATCTGATATAATAGTAATCAGTGAAAAAAAAATACTTATACAAACCAGTGAAGTGACTCCATCTCCAACGGTACAAAAATATGAATCATTAAAATATTCGGAACCATTCATGAACATTACCGCAAATATAATTAAAACATTTATGGCTCCCACATAAATAAGAAGCTGTGCAGCAGCCACAAAAAAGGAGTTCGATGAAATATAGAATAAAGATATACAAACAAGAACCAACCCCAACGAAAAAGCAGAATAAATAGGATTGGTAAGTAATACAACTCCCATACCCCCTAATAGAAGAACTGATCCCAGAAATGCTACAAGAATATCATGTGTTGGTCCTGGTAAATCCATTATGTATAAAATGTAAAAAAAAAAAAAAAAATAAGTCAAATCATGACTTTACTAAATAGTCAAGGAAAAAGGTTTATCCAATTTATGATACCTTCCTATTGAATTTGAATTAAATCTGAATATGGATATAATGGATATAACTATATAGAATATATATAATTAGTTATCTATTATATATATAACTATATATTATATATATATAATATAATAATAATAAATTATATAATAAATAATAAATAATAGATATAATTATTGGACTAATTACACTTACTTTTTTATCCAATATCCAAAAGAAAAAACTTTAAATTTAAAATTGTATATTTTGAAATTCTCGCGATAAATAAAATTTATTATTATAATTAGTTTAAATAAAAGAATAATTCTCAAAACAAAAATAAATAATAAATAAATAGTATTATATTTGTAGTTATTGACAAAAAAAGCTTTGATTTTTTATATCAAAAAAATTTTAGTAATTGGTAATCGTTCTTGAATCAAGGGATTTATCTTTATCGATTTTTATTTGAGTTGAATTCATAACTATTTGAATTGTATAATCTCCAATTACTGATATTGGTAACCGACCCAATGCAATTTGATTATAGTTCAATTCGTGACGATCATAAGTAGAAAGTTCATATTCTTCAGTCATTGATAAACAGTTTGTTGGACAATACTCGACACAGTTACCACAAAATATACAGACCCCAAAATCAATACTATAATTAAGTAATTGTTTCTTTTTCATATCTCTTTCCAATCTCCAATCAACAACAGGTAGATCTATTGGGCATACACGAACACATACTTCGCAAGCAATACACTTATCAAATTCAAAGTGAATTCGACCGCGAAAACGTTCTGACGTAATTGATTTTTCATAAGGATATTGAATAGTTACAGGTAAACGATTTGTGTGAGATAAGGTAATTATGAAACTTTGACCAATGTACCTTGTAGCCCGTATTGTTTGTTGACCATAATTCATGAACCCAGTCACCATTGGAAACATATTGTAGATATCCATGAATAAATTGATGTTTCTTTCTCTTGTTTGAAAGGAGTTATGAATCTAGAATATTCTTATCGTATTCTATTATTTAATTTATAGTGAAACAAGTTGAGAAGAAGTTGTCAATAATAGATTACCCAAAGAAATAGGTAAAAGAAATTTCCATCCAAGATTTAATAGCTGGTCCATTCTCATCCTGGGTAAAGTCCATCTTGTTGTGATAGAAATGAATATAAACAAATAAGCTTTAGCTAATGTAACAAGGATACCAATTGTCATTCCAAAGACTCCAGCTATTTTTTTTATTCTGAAAAGTTCAGGAACAGATATATATGGAATAGATAACTTCCACCCACCTAAGTAAAGAATCGTTACAAATAATGAAGAAACTAATAGATTTAGGTACGAAGCAAGATAAAATAAACCAAATCTGATACCTGAATATTCCGTTTGATAACCTGCTACTAATTCTTCTTCCGCTTCTGGTAAATCAAAGGGCAATCTCTCACATTCAGCTAGAGAAGAAATTATGAAAACCATAAATCCTATGGGCTGACGCCACAGATTCCACCCCCCAAAACAATATTTGGACTGTGTTTCAACTATATCAACTGTACTTGAACTATTAGATAATTATAGTCGATAAAAACAGCACTGTTCCCATCGCTATTTCAAAACCGTACATGAGACCTCAGCCTCATACGGCTCCTCTATGGCCACAAATAAATGTAAGGACTGGTTCGGTCTTATCACTTCCTTTTGTTTTAGGGTAGAAAAAAAAGATCTGTCGGAGAGTCCCAAATTAAACCAATGAAATTCCGTTCGCAAAAATAATAAAAAAAAAAAGGCTTCGGAATTCATCTCATCCCTTATAATCAAAGTCTATTTTTCTTTGTTTTGTTCGGTAATAATTTAAATTATTTAATCAAATATTCGTTATATGAATAAAGAATAAAAAAAAATTAATAAAATAATTATAGGAATTTTTCATAAATTAAATAATGATAAGAATTTCATCTATTTGAATGTATATGCATATAAAAAAGAATAAATAAAGATTTTTTTTTTTATTCATTCAAATATTATATTCCATTTCTTTTATTCCTGTTCTTCTATCTCAGATATCTCATATCTCAGAGGCGGGTACTTTGAAAAAATAAATAAAGGATTAATTCGTTCTGATATAGTTATTTTTTTTTTAATCAGTGAATAGGAGTATTACTCTAGATCGGAATCATAGGAAAGTACTGCTTGATCATTTCTACCAATTTAAAGCCTCTATTATGATTCATTTTATGCAGAAATATCTTTTTTTTTTTTTTTTTGATACCTTACCTTATATTATCTCCATTACTAATCTTTTGTGTACTTTTGTGTTCCTAATTGTCCACTGATTTTTGATTGATCTACGGCATGTTAATAAATACAAGACAGTAATGAAAACTCCATACAGTCGATCTTTTATACCCGCTTCAAGATATGATGACGAATCTCAATCTTGGGATAACCATTTTACACGGCTTATGTTTACTTCAATTTTATTCTTGTACATATGAAGTGAGATTTTATCTTCTTACTGCAAATTTCTAAGTTGTTTTGTTTCACTCATATAACTATTTAGTTTAACTCATTGACCTGAATCATGAATAAAAAAAAAAAAAATATCCATTCAATTCATTCAACTTTTTTCCTAGAAGTAAAGGAAAGAATATAAATTTTATATTCAACGAATCACACGTAGAGATATTGATAATACACATAGAGTTAATGGTATTTCATAACTAATGGATTGAGCAGCAGCTCGCAGACCACCTGAAAAAGAATATTTATTATTCGATCCATACCCTGACATAAGAAGCCCAATAGGAGCAATACTTGAAATGGCGATCCATAAAGAAACACCTATACTGAGATCGGCTAAAACAAGACGATACCCAAAAGGGATTACTAAATAACTTACTAGAATCGATATGACTACTATAGACGGTCCAATACTAAACAAACGAAGATCTCCTCTAGACGGGAGAAGATCTTCTTTTAAAAGTAGTTTAGTTCCATCTGCCAAAGCTTGAAGAATTCCCAAGGGGCCAGCATATTGAGGCCCAATACGTTGTTGTAGCGCTGCAGATATTTCTCTTTCCAACCACACAATTACTAGTACCCCTATTGTAATTCCCAATATAAGGATTAAAATGGGTACAAAAGTCCATATGAGCCCATGGACCTCCTTTAAGGATTCCGATGTAGAAAAAGAATTGATAGTTTGTACTTCTGTCGTATCAATTATCATTTCAACGATCAACTTCTCCCATAATGATATCTATACTACCTAGTATCGTCATGATATCAGCCAATTTCATTCTTTTAACTAGTTGAGGAAGAATTTGCAAATTTATGAAGCCGGGTGGACGAATTTTCCATCTCCAAGGGAAAATACTATTGTCTCCTATCAAATAAATTCCTAATTCCCCCTTTGGGGCTTCCACTCTTACGTAAAGTTCTTGTTTCGACAATTCAAAATTGGGTGAAGGTTTTTTACTAATAAATCTATATTCAAAATCATTCCATTCGGAATTTTTTGCTCTACCAAAGCGCCGGACTTCTAAATTTTCATAGGGTCCGCCAGGAATTCCTTCTAGGGCCTGTTGAATTATTTTTATGGATTCTCTCGTTTCACCCATTCGTACTAAATAACGAGCTAATGAATCTCCTTCTTTTTGCCATTGGACTTCCCAATCGAATTCATTGTAACACTCATAATTATCAATTTTACGAAGATCCCATTGTATTCCAGAAGCTCGTAACATTGGTCCCGATAAACCCCAGTTTATCGCTTCCTCCCCACCAATAATGCCCACTCCTTCGACTCGCTCCAAAAAAATAGGATTTTGCGTAATAAGTTTTTGATATTCAAGAATCCCTGTTAAAAAATAATCACAAAAATCTAAACATTTATCTATCCAGCCATAAGGTAGATCCGCTGCTACGCCTCCGATGCGGAAATAATTATGCATCATTCGCATACCTGTGGCAGCTTCGAATAAATCATATATCAATTCCCTCTCTCTAAAAATATAAAAAAAGGGAGTCTGTGCACCGATATCCGCCATAAAAGGTCCAAGCCATAACAAATGAGAAGCTATACGACTCAGCTCCAGCATAATTATTCTGATATAGCTAGCCCTTTTAGGTACTTGAACATTTTCCAGTTGTTCTGGTGCATTTACCGTTATTGCCTCTGTGAACATAGTAGCTAAATAATCCCAACGTGTTACATAAGGCAAATATTGTATGATTGTTCGGTTTTCCGCTATTTTTTCCATACCCCTGTGTAAATAACCCAATATCGGTTCACAGTCAATAACATCCTCACCATCGAGAGTAACAATTAGTCGAAGAACACCATGCATTGATGGGTGGTGAGGACCCATATTAACGATCATGAAATCTTTTTTTTTAGCCGGTACAGTCATACCTTTTCTTCCTTAATTCATTATTTCACGAATTCCTCAAAAAGTAGATTCGTCCAAATGTAAAATCTAATAATTACTAATTCAAAAATCCAAACAATGAAATTAACAATTTTTTGGTTCTCGAATATCCAATTCATCAATTAATTTCTTATAATGCACTCCATTTTTCTTTGACAAATAGGCCAGCATACGTCGACGTTTTCCCAGAATTTTTTGTAGACCTCTTTTTGATAAAAAATCTTTTTTGTGCAATTCCAAATGTGAAGTAAGTCTTCGTATCTTATTTGTGAAACTTAATACTTGAAATTCAACAGAACCTCTGTTTTCTTCTTTTTCTTCTTGTGAAATAAGTGAAATGAATGAATTTTTTACCATAAAAAAACTTTTTTTTTTTTTTATTTTCCACGGATTTTTCCGATTAGGAAAAAGAAAATAATATATATTATTATTATTATATTATTATAATAATAATATTATTATAATAATAATGTTATTTCCATTTTTTTTAATCTAGTACACACAAAAATGAAAATTTATTCATTTCCAAATAGTTTTTTTATTTTTTATTTGATTCTATCCAAATCCAATTGAAAATTGGATTTGGATAGAAAAGGATAATACATTTACACATTATACCAAAGAGAATCTTTTTTTGCACCTAAAAAGATTCTGTGAATTTCTTTCTAGATTGAATTGATACACAAGTAAATACATATTATGTATGTACCAAAGTAGCAAAGTATAACATATATCCTTCACTTTTCATCTACGTAAAATGGCATGTGAATATTGACATGTGACATAAAGTATATCAAATATACTATATAGATAATTAGATAATTCTAAATCGTGTATACATGTGTATCCTTGACATACTGAAATTACTACCATTATTGGTATCAAACCAATAGCGATTCATACAAGCTAAATCTTCTAATCGGTAATTGGGCCAAAGAAACAATTTATATTTTATATTTGAATCTATATTAAGATTAAGACCTTTGTCTTCATTCAGAAATTGTGTGGAGTTTCTTATATTGTTTTCATTGTAAAATATTTGATTTCTATTCACAACATCCCAATTAGGAGAGTTGAAACAAATTAGAATTCTCAATTCTCTACGACGTCTAGGAGATAGAATATTTTCAGGAACAAGGAGATCATAATAATTTGGATTCCCATTCACAAGCATATTTCCATGTTGTTCAGTAGATTTCTTAAAATTCTTCTTATTGACATATTTTTTTTTTTTGTATTTTATATTTATTTGGTGATTACTCTTTTTGCCATCGATCAATGAAATACTTATGGTTTGATACATAATTAATTTTCCACCCGTTATAAAAGCTAGACGAGTTGATTCGATAATCAATATTCCTTTTTTTAAAAAGTCTGTAAGAGTTAGATTGTCCTTATTAAGGATTGCATCTAGATCCATCTCTTTTCTTCGAATTAAGGCTAGAGCTATAGAACTTGGATCCATCAATCTAAGTAAGAAACAATATGCCTTGATATTTCTTGTCATTTTATGATTAACGAAGTTGTTCCATCTTAATTGAACAATTAAATATTTATTTAGGAATAAATCTAGTTCTGATTCCTTGCTTTTCTTGCATCGTTTTTTCTTTTTACTTTCAGATCTCGCATAATCCTTTTGAACCTTTTGAAGAGGCTTTTTTTTGTTTTGTTTGCTTGGATCTGACACAAGATTTGTCTTTTTTTCGTTTTTTTCTTGGTTTTTTAATTTTATTAAAATAGAATCTTTGACATTTTTATTTTGACTAATTTTTTTTTTTTCATCTAAATTCTGATTGGAAAGAAGTAATTTAATTGGGATGATCCACGGTTTAATCTTATATGCCTTATATGTATCAAAAGGAAATCTGAATTCTGGGAAGAACCAAAGTTTCAGATTTAATTTTTTTTTTTTACAAAAAACTCTTTCCCTTTTTCGATTCATTCCCATCCAATCAAAAAAGTTTTTTTGATTGGAGTTGTTTTTTTTGTATAGATTTGTTTCTTTTTCTTGATGTTTTGAAAGAAAAAAAAGATTTTTTTTTTTCAATTTTTTTATATTAATATTTATTTTTTGAGTCTTATCATTTTTTTCAAGTTTGGCACCGATATGTACATTTGTAAAGTCGATAATATCGATATCGTTTACATCAATAGTGTTTTTCGGGTAAAAATGTAGAATTCTACAATCAAAATATTTCCTATTCAGATTTTTATGCTTATTAAAAACATAATTTTTTTCTATGGAATTGATAATTCCATAAAACAATTCGGGTTTCTGTATGTTGAAATTATATGAAATTTTTTGGTTCCTTTTTAGTTGTAATTTTGGTTTATAAATAGAGGAATCTTTACTATCCCCATAATAAATATATTTATGTAATAATAGATCATATACATATTGCTTTTTTAATTTTTCTTTTTGATTCGGCCATAAATACACTGTATAGAAATTTTCTTTTTTGTAATGAATTGATCGGTCTTTTTCTTTTTTATATGAAGAAAATTTCATTGATTCTTTATTGTGAATCGTACAATTTTTATTTATTTTTTTTCGCCATTTTTTCGCTACTAATACTAATCGAGACCATTTGCTCTGAGATAAATTGTATGCATAATTACCCTTTAACCAGTTTTTCCATTCATTCATTCCAGGCTTCTTTATTTTCTTATACTTATACCTTGATTTGGAGTTAAATATTCCTCGGGTTATAGAATAATACTTTATCTTGTCCTTAATAAAAGGATGGGTACCGCGAAGTACAGATCTAAAGTGATGGTTGTTAAGTAATTGGGTTTGTGATATTTTGTAAAATACATATGCTTGGGACAAGGAAGATAAATCGTAATAAGTATTTGAATTATTACTAGGATTAGAAAAGTCCTTTTCTTTTTCTATAGTCGAAATAAAGTTCATTGTATGTTGATCTGTTTCATCAATTCCTTCTTGATTTCTTTCATCGTTGTAAATGGATTCATTGATCATTTTTTTTGTTGAAAGTTGTGCATTGACCTTCGAAATGCTAACCATACATAGCAGGATATCCATGTATATTTTTTCAATGAAAGATTTCATAAAATAATGTGATTTGCATATTAATCGAGTATTTATTCTTTTGAATATCCGCCAAATATCTTTCTTTAATTCTGGTCTTTTATCATCATAGGCTGGAACTTTTTTTTTCTTTTCTTTTGCGATTTCTTCTATTTGATTCCTGATTATGATTGTCTTATCAGCAAGATCTTTCATTTCATTTTCTATGAATAAAAAATTTGTCCAATTCATAGATTGAATTTGCATGGTCGATTCAGGAATAATCTTATTATTATCTTTTGAATCTTTTGCATTTTCATTTGGTTCATATACTTTCACCTTCTTGAATTCAAATAAATAAATTGGGTTTACTTTTTCAAGTTTATTCATTATTCGTTTTAGAACTGGAAAAATTTTTATAACCCATGGTTTTGAAACTTTTACTTTTAGAGGTAGAAAATAATTCTTTTTCACTTTTCGAATATTTTTTTTTAGTTCTTTATATATGGGTTCAAAAAAAGAAGGTAGGGTTCGGGCAGGACCAAAAGGAAGTTCTGTTTCCGTTCCCCAAACTGTTAAAAAACTAGAATTTTCTTGTTTTACTTTTTTTTTCATTGGATCTCCATGATGAGATCGTAGTTTAGATCTTCGCCAAGGTTTTAAACGGAAAGGAAATAGAATTTTTACCTGAAGACCATCTGTTAACCAATCTTGAGGAAATT